TGGATTTGGAAAAGCGCGGATTTTCAAGAACGGGAATCTTATGATATGTTGGGAATCTATTATGATAATCACCCACGCCTGAAACGTATTTTGATGCCTGAAAGTTGGATAGGGTGGCCTTTACGTAAGGATTATATTGCCCCTAATTTCTATGAAATCCAAGATGCTCATTGAATAAACAAATCTTCACTTCTCCGGATATTCAAGGACTATTTTTACATTCTGTTCTAGATCAAACAGAGTCGTTGGACTCTCATTCGTATTATGGATGTGCGAAATTAAAATTAAATAAATAAAGAAAATTGGGGTTTCGTTGATATTCCCAAATTCAAATTTGGGATATATTTATTTCGGATCCGCCGGGACAATAAAATGAAAAAAAAAAGAGTTCTGCAACATGAACTTTGTACCGCGTACATTGCTTATATGGGCTCTAGAGGGTCGCGCAGGGGAGTGAAGAAATAGGATATGAAATAAAAAAAGGGAGGTCGGATTACTTTTTTCTTTTTTATACTTTATTTATTATTTATTTGGATCTTGTATATTCCCACGGTTCTATTCCTATAGACTTAAAAATGTTAAACCGACTAAAAAGCGTAACTTTCAAAAAGGTATATTTTTAGATACACAAACGATAAGTATGTATCATGATCTAGACTAGTAACGGATATGTATACCGATCCATGTCGATTAATTGATATCAGTATCCATATGCCAGGAACCAGATTTGAACTGGTGACACGAGGATTTTCAGTCCTCTGCTCTACCAACTGAGCTATCCCGACCCTTCCCGCCAACCCCATACGGAGGGCTGGGGTATATGTTAGTCAATTAAATAGATTAAAAAAGCATTACAAAGCCTTACCCAGGCCCTGGAATTTATTGGTCTTGTATAGTCAAAAAGAATACTTTGTAAATGCAGTTTAACTCAAAATAATTATATGGACCGTGAATGATTCAAATGGGGATTCCTTTCTCATGGATGTTGATTTGCACATATATCACAAGACTTGTGATAAGAGAGAAAAGGTTCTCTCACGATCCATTTGTGAAAGAGTAGAATGGATGAGAAACATAACTAATGTGGAACCGCGGAAAAAGGGATAAGATAAAAAAAGAAAAAGTTCGATAATATAGTTAGGGGGTAAGGCGAACTTTTTAGTGGGGATAGAGGGACTTGAACCCTCACGATTTCAAAAGTCGACGGATTTTCCTCTTACTATAAATTTCATTTTTGCCGGTATTGATATTGACATGTATAATGGGACTCTATCTTTATTCTCGTCCAATTAGTTAGTTCTTTAAAAGAAAGATCTATCAGACTATGGAGTGACTGATTTGATCAGCGAGTATTCGATTCTTACTTAAACTTGGAGTCGATTCACAAGAATTCTTCCATTTTGCATATAACATATATATACATATATAGAAAATAAAAAAAATAAAGATTCGGATTAATCTTTGGTATTTTATTACGTATATGTACGTATATGGGTTCATCCTTTCTGGAGTTTTAAAAATAGAAGGATTCATTCCTCGATCAAAGCAGTCAACTATATTCGTTAGAACAGCTTCCATTGAGTCTCTGCACCTATCCCTTTCTTTTTTTATTCTTGCTTTATGAAACCCTTTTTTGTTTTCTGAAACCAGGATTTGGCTCAGGATTGCCCATTTTTAATTCCAGGGTTTCTCTGAATTTGAAAGTTATCACTTAGTATGTTTCCATAATTAAGGCTCAACCCAATCAAGTCCGTAGCGTCTACCAATTTCGCCATATCCCCTCTCTTCTCTCTTTTTTTTTTAAGACTGGGATCTCGTTGGGATCCCTTCTTTCGTTCATTTATTTTCGAGCCGTTTACGTTTAATAGATATGATATGCATTTCTATATAAAAGTGTCTAGGTCCCCTCCTATTTGTTTGATTTCCTGCCTTTTTTCTTTCATATATCAGAGGACCCGTATTTTTATTTAGTCCAATCAAAATGATTCTATCATTGATGTATCCACAATTCAATATGGATGGATATATACTACATATATATACCTCTCTTACTCGAATTTTTACGTTGGGGTTTGGAATACTCGAAGGATCGATTCTTTTTTTTTTCGACTTATCCCCTACCTTTCCGAATGAAACCAGAGGAATTATATATAATCTGAATTGGATCCTTATCTTTTCCTTAGGGCCACCCCGGTATAATCATAATCGAGTTAATCCACCCGATTATACATTCTAATATATTTATATTATTTTATTATTATTATATTTAATTGAAATTGAAAATTATATACCATTATATACCATATTTATATATTATAGATATTTAATCTATTATTTTATCTATAATTAAAATGAATTCTAATAATATGTTACGTATTACTATACACAATAGTATTATCATTAATATTATATGCAAAAGTTAAGACTAAGTTAAAATCCGAGTAGTTTACTAAAGTCCTATCCACTGCATAATTTCTTTTATGTGAGCCCGCTTAGCTCA